GTCAACGATTGCGTGAGTTACTGAAACAATCCCAATCAGCCCCTCTCACAGTGGAAGAACAGATAATGACCATTTATACCGGAACAAATGGTTATTTGGATGGATTAGAAATTGGACAAGTAAGAAAATTTCTCGTTCAATTACGCACTTACTTAAAAACGAATAAACCTCAGTTCCAAGAAATCATATCCTCTACCAAGACATTAACCCCTGAAGCAGAAAGCTTGTTGAAAGAAGGTATTCAAGAGCAACTGGAACGTTTTCTACTTCAGGAGAAAGTATAAAAAACGAAACGGATCATTCTTATTTTTGATTCTTTAGTCAATTTTAGTTTTTAATTTGAATTAATTTTTTCAGAAATTCTATAATATAAATAGAAGTCTATAAGTTAAGTATATATATAATATAAAGAAGTATATAACTAATATCTGTTTAATATTAAATCTTCAAGCATTCAGAAATTCTTTCTTATTCTATTTCTTTCTTATCTTTTTTTCTAATATAGAATATATTATATATAATACAAATGGAAATAATAGATAAATATCAATATATTGATATTGCGTCCAATAGGATTTGAACCTATACCAAAGGTTTAGAAGACCTATGTCCTATCCATTAGACAATGGACGCTTTTCGCTTTGTAAAAAAAAGAATGGGCGAAACCTTTTTAGCAATTGTGTATTGAATTCACTTCAATACACAATTGCTATTAGATATTAGACAATTCTAATAGAGAAAAAGGTCCAAGAGGCAATTTTTAATTTAGAGCGGGTAGCGGGAATCGAACCCGCATCGTTAGCTTGGAAGGCTAAGGGTTTTAGTCGACGTCGATTGATCATTTTTATATTTTTAACGTCTCTAATTCAAAACCGAACATGAAACTTTGATTTCATTCGGCTCCTTTATGATGGATGGAGAAATTCCCAAATAAAATAAGACGGGAACGAAATCAAAATTCGACCCATAACATCTATGTTAGCTTTTTTTTCCGTCTGGGTGCTTTCACAGAAAATTTTGCTTTCTAGATGATCCTTCTAGAAGATAGATCAGGAGAACTCGACCAATCTTTCTAGTTACTTCGTTCTTTATTTCTATTTCACGGAATCCTTAGGAAAAGTATTTTGTTTCTACCGAGCTAAAACAATATAATATGTCGATGTCTTTAGTAAACTAAAGTTCTCGTTTAATAGCTATTTTGCTTCAATTTTTTCTATACCAAACAATGAATAAAATTGAAGATTTAGTTACGATTAGAAAGAAACTTTTCTAGCTTTATCCATGGATCCTCTTGTTATACTTATTGAATTGTAAATAGTCATCCAATTCAAAAATTATGTTTCGTAATTTCATAATCCAAATTTACAATTGATTAGAGTCTTGGGATACAAATTACGAGAATCTATAATCTTCCTTGAATCTTTCATTGAAAGGAAAAGGACTAAATCCTTTTATTTAAGAAATAAAGTTTTTGATCGGAAGATGAATCAAACCGAGGGACCCTTTAACTATTAAAGGGATTAAAGGAACGAATCACACTTTTACCACTAAACTATACCCGCTACAATGCAATTATTGCATAGAAATTGACCTTTTGTCGAACAAAATAATCGGGGGTGTAATAAAAAAAATCTGAAAAAACTTTGAAAATTCTAGCGTTGACTTAATAAAATTAGTAAAAGCGGAGTCGATTCCATTTTTTTTATTTAAGATCTTTTTTGTCGAAAAATCCATTGGATGAGTCTTTTTAACTTTAACAAAAAAAGGCCCGGCTGGGGACTGACCAGGCCAGGCTATTAAAATAAAAAAGATCTTTTACTTTTGTTTTGACGAGACAAAATAAAAAAAGGATTCTCTATTTCTATTATTGTGGTTTTATTTATTTATCTATCTTTCGAGTTCGCGCCTTTTCTTTATCTAATCTTTCTCTAAATTTTTTATGTAAATAGAATTACTGAGAAAGTTCTATAAAAAAAATTATAGAATAGTAATATATATAGTATATATAAATATATGATAAATATATTTATATAATAAAAAAGAAATTCTATATCTATATATATAATAAAATATAGAAAATGAAAAAATATATATAATATATAGAATAATCTATAAAAAAAAAAAGAAAGCTTTTTAAGAATAAAGTGGAGAAGGTTCTTTTTCAAGCCCTTTTTTTGCCTAATGGAACCTAAGTAAGTATCCCTTTTCGATTAGGAGAGATGGCTGAGTGGACTAAAGCGTTGGATTGCTAATCCATTGTACGAGTTAATCGTACCGAGGGTTCGAATCCCTCTCTTTCCCTTTCTCCTTTTGATGATGTGTATGTAATAGATAAAATCCTAATAAAATTCGAGCATTTCCACTAATTAAATAAAGCAATAAAAAACCTTTCTTTTTTATTCTTCACGTCCCGGATTACGTCCTGGATCATTAGATAGAAATCCAAATATGAAGAGAGAAACAAAGAATATAACTACAGTGTATACAAAAAGTTTGAGAGTAAGCATTACACAATCTCCAAGATCTTACTAAAAAAAAAAAGAGAATAGATTCTCTATTTTTATACCAAATATCTAATTTTGATACCAATAAATCAAGTGATTTCTTTTTTTTCTAGAAAAAAAGAAATAAAAAAAGGTTTCAGAAAGTCATTTGTAAATAGTCGAGTCTTTCATATTCAAACAGATTTGCATACCAACATCTAGATATTTTTTTTTGTGAACTCGAATCTAATTAGGTTCTTTCATTTAGGGAAAAGAGGATAAAATTTAGGAAATAGAATGATCCAGATTTAATATGTCTACCAAAAAAATTCAATGTTTGGATTAAGAGTTCTTTCATACGTCAATATTTTTTTGAATCTTTTGAGTTGTTGGAAGAATAAAAATCGTGAATTTTTTTAAGACAGTATTAATAATTTCATCGAAAACTTACAGCGGCTTGCCAAACAAAGGCTAAGAGAAGAAAGAAAAGAGGTATTACGGGCATAACATCCACGATTGGATTCAAAAAGGCGTAGGCCTCCGGCAATTTGGCGACTAAAAAAGTGCTTGAAAAAAGGGCAGAATTAAAACAAATACAGACTAAATTAAATATATTAAGCATAACAAAAATTGGTGTTCTTGTGGATAATTTCATTTTGATTGAGTTATTAATATATTTTTTATATAAGGAAAAAATAAAGAAAGATAGTCTAAAAAGACTTTATTGAACTTACTCAATCAAAAATCCTTTCATTCTCTTATGAGAATGAAAGAAATAATATTTTCATACAATATCTTAATTGAATTCTATCTAATGATCAATAAAATCAGTTTACTTTGCTATCTACACGTGTCAAAACTCTAGCACTAATCTAATCTATATTTAATTTGGGCTTAAATTGAATTGACGAACAACCAATAGAAATATTAAAGTAGTCTTGAATAAAAATTGAAATGGGGCGTAGCCAAGCGGTAAGGCAACGGGTTTTGGTCCCGCTATTCGGAGGTTCGAATCCTTCCGTCCCAGAGTACAGTCATTGTGGAATCAATCTTCTATTGCCTTTGTACACCATCTTTCTCTTTCTGTTTAAAAATCCAAATTTTTAAGAATAAAATATTGAAATGAAAAGAAGAATAAACTTATTTTTCATCATTTCAACCGAATTCAAAAAAATCTATTTGCTTTTTTAATTTGTGTGTGATGCGGTTAAGTAAGGTATAACCATAGATTCTAAGAGTTTTAATAAAAAAATATATATATCTATAGAAATATGGATTTCTATTCAAATTTCTATTTTACATATATACAATCTAATATGGGATTCATTTGAATTCTGACTGAACCTTTTACGCGTAAATTCACTATTCCATTCATAGAGAAAAAAAAAAAAAAGGATAGATTGCGATATACTGATTGAACTATGACTATTCATGATTCCATAATTGAATCAATTACACAAACTAGAGGAATGTTGTGGTAAAACTTCGTTTAAAATGATGTGGTAGAAAGCAACGTGCGACTTGAATTGAAGGACATGATCTGCTGTGGATTTTTTGATCCGCCACTTTTTATTTTTTATATAGTAATATTAGGTGCTCTTGGCTCGACATTTTGTGTTCTATTTTACTATAGTCCTACACTTTTTTGGAATATAAAAAAGAGTACAGGATGGAGCTCGAGGAGAATAGAAAGTTTTTATTCCTTTCGCAGGAGTAAGGATCTAGGGTTAGTGCGAATCAATAAGTTGGAACAACTTCGTAAGTCTTTTTTTTTTTATATTGAAAAAAAAAAGTCCTTTCAAGCAATTTTACAATGGAAATTTTCTTAAAATTGTAAAATTCTTTGAATCAAAAGTCTATCATGCGTGAATCAAGCGTTTGTATGATTCTTTGATAGAAAGAAAAGAAATTATAAACAAAATAAGGGGCTTGTTACTGCCCTTTTTTAATAAAACGATTCAAGATCACCGAAGTCATGTCTAAACCCAAAGATTAAAAGTAAGGATAAAGAATCCTAAAACAAGGAAATCCAGTTTTCAATTGTTTGAATAACTAGATCAAAATGAAGAATCAAAATTGATTCTAAAAAATGAGACAAACAAAAAAAAGGGTTAGAGACTAGTCAATAAAAAATAAAAAAAGTACTTAAGGATTCTCTGTTGAGATATTTGAGAGTTATTTAACTTGAGTTACGAGAGTACGACTGTTACGAATGTTTTTTATGGAAAAAAATATTTAGGGTTTCAATACTGGCTAGTTGATTGAATGTTTTGATTAATCTATTTAATTTTATAATTTTATAAAGAGAGTTAACTTCTACTCATTGAATTTTTTTCTCGAGCCGTACGAGGCCAAAACCTCTTATACGTTTCTAGGGGGGTATTATTCATATACATCTATCCCAATGAGCCGTTTTTCGAATCGTTGCAATTGATGTTCGATCCCGAAGAGAAGGAAGAGATCTTCGCAAGGTGGGTTTTTATGATCCGATAACTAATCAAACTTATTTAAATCTTCCTGCTATTCTCGATTTTCTTAAAAAAGGCGCTCAACCAACAAGAACAGTTCATGATATTTCAAAGAAGGCAGGTATTTTTACGGAATTAAGTCTTAATAAAATGAAATTGAATTAATGAAATATAAAAAAGAGGATGTGAAAGACTCGTATATAGCTTGGTATCAAATTTTATCTACTCTTTTCTTTCCTCCTCTTTTGCTCCCATCATATGTATTTTCGTTTATTAGAATTTCGATTTATTATTAAGTAATTAGTATTCCTCCTAAGGTACGAATACTACAAAATATCCTGCTAACAACTACTATGTTTTATAATCAAAAACAAATTTATGAAAATAATTTGGGGTCTATTTTACTGTATATAAAATTATATATATAAAATATAATATATTAATTCTGAATAAAACGAATATAGATATTAATAGATTTTTTTATAAATATATTATATGAATAATGAATAAATTATTCATAAAAAATGAATTTAAAAAAGTATAAAAAGATTTGAGATTACCCTAACTTTCTTAGTTGTCATTCATTGTATGAACTACCAAACCAAGGGGTTAAGCTTTTTTATTTATTTTGTCTATTCTTTTAACTATATGAAAAATTCACAATCATATTGACAACAGTGTATGGACCAAATATAATTCTCTCATAGATAAATAGGTCTATTTATCCCTGACGCACACATTACTGGATTTTTCGTTTTTTTCTTTATTCTGGTTGTATCTACATATTTGCAGTACTTTCTTTTTTTTGTTTTTGGGGTTGCTAACTCAACGGTAGAGTACTCGGCTTTTAAGTGCGACTAGCATCTTTTACACATTTGTATGAAGAAAAGAATTCGTCCAGATCTGCGGTAGAGTTTGTAAGACCACGACTGATCCTAAAAGGAATGAATGGAAAAAATAGCATGTCGTATCAAGAGAGAATTCCGATAACTTTTTTTTTTTCTTTTCTCGTCGGTACAACCTTGTTTTCGATGTCGAAAAAAAAAAAAGGAATTCCAATTTTGGTCAAGTGAATAAATATAAATGGATGGATAAAAAAACCAGTTTTCCTGATTCCAGGAAAAAAAAAGAAACGAGCTTCCATTCGTAATTTGAAAAATTACCCGATCTAATTTAATGTTAAAAATAGATTAGTGCCTAATACGGGTAGGGGAGGGCATTTTTTTCTTGCGTGTTATTATCAATTTTTTCATGAGTCCTAATTATTTTTTTCCCTAGTCCATTTGGGTTAGGTTGGAGATGGATGTGTAAAAGAAGCAGTATATTGATAAAAAATAGATATATTTCCAAAATCAAAAGAGCGATTAGGTTAAAAAAATAAAGGATTTCTAATCATCTTGTTTTGTTATTGTAGAATATAACGAACAGAACCCTATTAAAGATAGAGAATCCGGTTAGCAGTTTCCCTGTTTATGAGGTATCTATTGCTTTCGTAGTCTAATACCTTATTTTGACTGTATCGCACTATGTGTCATTTCAGAACTCAAGAAAATAAAGATTTTACCTTCAGTTCAAATAGAATTTCAATCCAAATGGAGAAATTTCAAGGATATTTAGAGTTCAAAGGGGCTCGGCAACAGAGTTTTCTATATCCACTTTTTTTTCGGGAGTATATTTATGTACTTGCTTATGATCATGGTTTAAATAGATTAAATAGAAATCGCTCTATTTTCTTTGAAAATGCGGATTATGACAAAAAATATAGTTCACTAATTGTGAAACGCTTAATTTTGCGAATGTATGAACAGAATCGTTTGATTATTCCCACTAAGGACTTGAACCAAAATCACTTTTTGGGGCATACTTGTTTTTTCTATTATCAACTCATATCCGTTTTATTTGCAGTGATTGTAGAAATTCCATTTTCCCTAAGATTAGGATCCTCTTTTGAAGGAAAACAATTAAAAAAATCTGATAATTTACAATCAATTCATTCAATATTTCCCTTTTTAGAAGACAAATTATCACATTTTAATTTTGTGTTAGATTTACAAATACCTTACCCCATCCATCTAGAAATCTTGGTTCAAACCTTACGTTACCGGGTAAAAGATGCCTCTTCTTTGCATTTTTTTCGGTTCTGTCTATACGAGTATTGCAATTGGAAGAATGTTTATATAAAAAAAAAAGCAATTTTGAATCCAAGATTTTTCTTGTTCTTATATAATTCTCATATATGTGAATACGAATCCATATTTTTTTTTCTACGCAAGCGGTCTTCGCATTTACGATCAACATCTTATGAAGTCCTTTTTGAGCGAATATTATTCTATGGAAAAATACAACATTTTTTTAAAGTATTTGTTAATAATTTTCCGGCGATCCTAGGGTTGCTCAAGGATCCTTTCATACATTATGTTAGATATCACGGAAGATGCATTCTGGCAACAAAGGATACGCCGCTTCTGATGAATAAATGGAAATATTATTTTGTTAATTTATGGCAATGTTATTTTTCCGTATGGTTTCAATCGCAAAAGGTCAATATA